ATTGGGTAGCTGTTGTTAAACCGGGGCGAATACTATATGAAATGGGTGGAGTAACCGAAAATATAGCTAAAAGGGCTATTTTAATAGCAGCATCCAAAATGCCTATACGAACTCAATTTATTATTTCGGGATAAAAATGTAGAACGTACAGAAATGGGTCTTGGGGATGAAACAAAATCACCTATTTCTTTTTTAGACTTAGACAACCAATATTTCTTTTATTTTCTTCATCCTTTGCATTGGAAGAATAGATTCAAAAATTTATATGATTCAACCTCAGACCCATTTAAATGTAGCGGATAACAGCGGGGCTCGAAAATTGATGTGTATTCGAATCATAGGAGCTAGTAATCGCCGATATGCTCATATTGGTGACGTTATTGTTGCTGTGATCAAAGAAGCAGTACCAAATATGCCCCTAGAAAAATCCGAAGTAGTCAGAGCTGTAATTGTTCGTACCTGTAAAGAACTTAAACGTGACAGCGGTATGATAATACGATATGATGACAATGCTGCAGTTGTGATTGATCAAGAAGGAAATCCAAAAGGAACTCGAATTTTTGGGGCAATCCCCCGCGAATTGAGACAATTAAATTTTACTAAAATAGTTTCATTAGCTCCCGAAGTATTATAAAAAAAAAGAGATCTGAATCTTTGGGGTATTTGAAGGGAAAGGGAAATAGATTAAGAACTAGATTAATTCGTAACTTGTGTTTCGCGCATATACCTTGAAAAATTTATATTCATAAACCAATAAAAAAAAAAAAGAAAAACATGTTAATTATATCCAATTTTGGGACGCCAAAAGTTTTAGTTCATCATGGGTAGAGACACTATTGCTGAGATAATAACTTCTATACGAAATGCTGATATGGATAGAAAAAGAGTTGTTCGCATAGCATCTACTAATATTACCGAAAATATTGTTAAAATACTTTTCCGAGAAGGTTTTATCGAAAACGTCAGAAAACATCGAGAAAAAAACAAAAATTTTTTGGTTTTAACCCTGCAACATAGCAGGAATAGGAAAAGACCTTATAGAAATTTGTTAAATTTAAAACGGATCAGCCGACCCGGTCTACGAATCTATTCTAACTCTCAACGAATTCCTAGAATTTTAGGTGGAATGGGGATTGTAATTCTTTCCACTTCTCGAGGTATAATGACAGATCGGGAAGCTCGATTAGAAGGAATCGGCGGAGAAATTTTATGTTATATATGGTAATCCATTTAATATCCAAATGAAATCCGAAACCTCTTCCTATTAAAAAAAGAAAAAGAAAGGGGGGTGAGTTGTCTAATATCGTTTCTCCTCCATTAGTTGATACCTCAAGGGGGCTTTACCTGGAATGAAAGAACAAAAATGGATTCATGAAGGTTTAATTACTGAATCGCTTCCCAACGGCATGTTCCGGGTTCGGTTAGATAATGAGGATCTGATTCTAGGTTATGTTTCGGGAAAGATCCGGCGTAGTTTTATACGGATACTACCCGGAGATAAAGTCAAAATTGAAGTAAGTCGTTATGATTCAACCAGAGGACGTATAATTTATCGACTCCGAAACAAGGATTCGAAAGATTAGGTGATTTTTATTCAATATGATTCGAGATTAAAAATTTCAAGAAACTTATTTTCTACCAAGAAGTAGATTCAGAATTAAGATAAGGAATGACAAATATGAAAATAAGAGCTTCTGTTCGTAAAATTTGTGAAAAATGTCGTCTAATTCGTAGACGGGGGCGCATTAGAGTAATTTGTTCCAACCCGAGACATAAACAAAGACAAGGATAAAGGGATAATCAGATTCACTAAAGGGCTCAGCGTACAAATAAAGAATCTGTTTTGACATGAAATGGATATATCCATATATTTCTGACTCATATTTATGAGATGATACAATATGGCAAAAGCTATACCGAGAACTGGTTTACGTAGAAATGTACGTATTGGTACACGTAAAAGTGCACGTAAAATACCAAAGGGAGTTATTCATGTTCAAGCAAGTTTTAATAATACCATTGTCACAGTTACAGATGTACGGGGTCGGGTGGTTTCCTGGTCCTCAGCCGGTACTTGTGGATTCAAGGGTACGAGAAGAGGGACACCCTTTGCCGCTCAAACTGCAGCAGCAAATGCTATTCGTACAGTAGTAGATCAAGGTATGCAACGAGCAGAAGTCATGATAAAAGGTCCCGGTCTCGGAAGAGACGCCGCATTACGAGCTATTCGTAGAAGTGGTATCCTATTAACTTTTGTACGGGATGTAACCCCTATGCCACATAATGGCTGTAGACCTCCGAAAAAAAGACGTGTGTAGAAATAAACAGTGAATCTATTTGAATAGAAACAAGAGAAATAAATAATTTAATCAAAAAAAATATTATTACTATGGTTCGAGAGAAAGTAACAGTATCTACTCGGACACTACAGTGGAAGTGTGTTGAATCAAGAACAGACAGTAAACGCCTTTATTATGGTCGATTTATTCTGTCTCCACTT